TATTTTGTGTATCTGCTTGAGCCGGATGAAAGGAAATTTTCACGTCCGATTAAAAAAAGGGGGGGGTACTAGAGGATCCTATCCCAATTTTTCTTTTGCTAGGCCCATAATTAAAAAGCCCACTTTCTTACGATTACGAGGTTCATTAGAATATGAAATCCAATCTTGGAAATACAGCATCCCACTTTATTTTACTACTCAAGGCTTCGATACATTTCGCAATCGAGAAATTTCTACTGGTGCGGGTGCTATCCGAGAACAATTAGCCGATCTAGATTTACGAATTCTTATAGAAAATTCGTTATTAGAATGGAAAGAATTGGGCGAAGACGGACCCACAGGGAATGAATGGGAAGATCGAAAGGTTGGAAGAAGAAAGGATTTTTTAGTTAGACGTATAGAATTGGCTAAGTATTTTATTCGAACAAATATAGAACCAGAGTGGATGGTTTTGTGTCTATTACCGGTTCTTCCCCCGGAGTTGAGACCAATCATTCAGATAGACGGGGGTAAACTAATGAGCTCGGATATTAATGAACTCTATAGAAGAGTTATCTATCGGAACAATACTCTTACCGATCTATTAACAACAAGTAGATCTACACCCGCGGAATTACTAATGTGTCAGGAGAAATTAGTACAAGAGGCTGTGGATACCCTTCTTGATAATGGAATTCGTGGTCAACCAATGAAGGATAGTCATAATAAAGTTTATAAGTCATTTTCTGATGTAATTGAGGGCAAAGAGGGAAGATTTCGTGAGACTCTGCTTGGCAAAAGGGTCGATTATTCTGGGCGTTCCGTCATTGTTGTGGGGCCCTCACTTTCATTACATCGATGTGGATTGCCTCGAGAAATAGCAATAGAACTTTTCCAGACATTTGTAATTCGGGGTCTCATTAGACAACATCTTGCTTCAAACATAGGAGTTGCTAAGAGTAAAATTCGGGAAAAAGAATCCATTGTATGGGAAATCCTTCAGGAAGTTATGAGGGGACATCCTGTATTGCTGAATAGAGCACCTACTTTGCATAGATTAGGCATACAGGCATTCCAGCCCGTTTTAGTGGAGGGGCGTGCTATTTGCTTACATCCATTAGTTTGTAAGGGATTCAATGCAGATTTTGATGGGGATCAAATGGCTGTTCATGTCCCGTTATCTTTGGAGGCCCAAGCGGAAGCCCGTTTACTTATGTTTTCTCATATAAATCTTTTATCTCCAGCTATTGGAGATCCCATTTCCGTACCAACCCAAGATATGCTTATGGGACTTTATGTATTAACTAGCGGGAATCATCGAAGTATTTGTATAAATAGATATAGTCCAAGTAATCACATAAAATATCAAACTAAGAGAAGTGACAATAATAGCTATAAGTTTAGGAAAGAACCTTTTTTTTTTAATTCCTATGATGCAATTGGAGCTTATCAGAAGAAACGAATAAATTTAGATAGTCCTTTGTGGCTCCGGTGGCGACTAGATCAACGCATTATTGCTTCAAGAGAAACTCCCGTAGAAGTTCACTATGAATCTTTAGGCGTTTATTATGAAATTTATGAATACTATCTAATAGTAAGAAGTATAAAAAAAAAAATTATTTTTCTATACATTCGAACTACTGTTGGTCATATTTCTCTTTATCGAGAAATTGACGAAGCCGTACAGGGGTTTTCTCATGCCTGTTCCTATGGTACTACCTAACTAACAAAGGTAATTGTATAATACCAATGCGAATTCAGGTCTCTCCGGTTCAGTTAGGATTATAGTTCCAAAAATTCTATGCGAATCAAGATCAAGAAAGGGAAGTTTTCGAATCACCGACCCAAATCTATTGTCGAATCCTACTCAGCATAATACGGAGGTACTTATGGTAGAACGGGCCAATCTGGTCTTTCACAATAAATCGATAGACGGAACTGCTATGAAACGACTTATTAGTCGATTAATAGATCACTTCGGAATGGGATATACATCCCACATACTCGATCAAGTAAAAACACTAGGTTTCCAACAAGCTACCGCTACATCCATTTCATTAGGAATTGATGATCTTTTAACAATACCCTCGAAGAGATGGCTAGTTCAAGATGCTGAACAACAAAGTTTGATTTTAGAAAAACACCACCATTATGGGAATGTACACGCGGTAGAAAAATTACGCCAATCCATCGAAATATGGTATGCTACAAGTGAATATTTGCGACAAGAAATGAATCTGAACTTTACTATGACCGACCCTTGTAATCCAGTCCATATTATGTCTTTTTCGGGAGCCAGAGGAAATGCATCTCAGGTACATCAATTAGTAGGTATGAGAGGGTTAATGTCGGATCCTCAAGGACAAATGATTGATTTACCCATTCAAAGCAATTTGCGAGAAGGGCTCTCTTTAACAGAATATATCATTTCTTGCTACGGAGCCCGTAAAGGGGTTGTGGATACCGCTGTACGAACATCGGATGCTGGATATCTTACGCGTAGACTTGTTGAAGTAGTACAACACGTTGTTGTACGACGAATAGATTGTGGCACCGGCCGCGGTATTTCTGTGAGTCCTCGGAATGGGATGATGTCAGAAAGGATTCTTATTCAATCATTAATTGGTTGTGTATTAGCAGATGATGTATATATGGGTCCACGATGTATTGCTACTAGAAATCAAGATATTGGGATTGGGCTTGTAAATAGATTCATAACCTTTCGAGCACAACCAATATCTATTCGAACCCCCTTTACCTGTAGGAGTACATCTTGGATCTGTCGATTATGCTATGGGCGGAGTCCTACTCATGGCGCCCTGGTTGAGTTGGGAGAAGCTGTAGGTATTATTGCGGGTCAATCGATTGGAGAACCGGGGACTCAATTAACATTAAGAACTTTTCATACCGGCGGCGTATTCACGGGGGGTACTGCGGAACATGTGAGAGCGCCTTGTAATGGAAAAATAAAATTCAATGAGGATTTAGTTCATCCGACACGTACCCGTCACGGGCATCCTGCCTTTCTATGTTCTATAGACTTGTATGTAATCATTGAGAGTGAAGATCTTATTCATAATGTCAATATTCCGCGAAAAAGTTTTCTTTTAGTTCAAAACGATCAATATGTAGAATCCGAACAAGTGATTGCTGAGATTCGCGCAGGAACACCTACTTTTAATTTTAAAGAGAGGGTTCGAAAACATAGTTATTCGGATTCAGACGGAGAAATGCACTGGAGTACCGATGTGTATCATGCATCTGAATTTACATATGGGAATGTGCATCTATTACCAAAAACAAGTCATTTATGGATATTATTAGGAGGTCCGTACAGATCCAGTTCAGTCTCCCTTTCGCTTCACAAGGATCAAGATCAACTTAACGTGCATTCTCGTTCTGTCAAGCGAAGGTATACTTCTAACCTCGCTGTAACTAAACACCGGCCGAGACACTACTCGGATTTTTATTGTAATCTAATATATCCGGCCATTCTGCACGAGAATTCTGATTTATTGTCAAAGAAGCGTAGAAATGTATTTCTCATTTTACTCCAATCAATTCAAGGAGGCGAGACCAGACTAACGCCCCCTCCGGGTATCTCGCCTGAAATCCCCCTAAATGGTATTTTACATAGAAATAGTATTCTTTCCTATTTCGATGATCCTAGATATAGAAGAAAGCGTTCTGGGATTACTAAATATGGATATGCGAATATCGAAATGCAGTCAATTCTTAAAAAGGAAGATTTGATTGAGTATCGAGGAGTCAAGGAATTTATGCCAAAACACCAAATCCAAACGAAAGTGGATTTCTTTTTTTTCATTCCTGAGGAAGTGCATATATTATCCGGATCTTCTTTCATAATGGTCCGTAACAATAGTATTGTTGGAGTAGATACACCAATCACCTTAAATATAAGAAGCCGAGTAGGTGGGTTGGTCCGGGTGGAGAGAAAAAAAAACAGAATTGAACTTAAAATTTTTTCTGGAGATATCCATTTTCCTGTGGATACCGATAAAATATCCCGGTATAGCGGCGTTTTGATCCCACCAAGAAGAGGAAAGGTAAATTCCAAGGAATCCAAAAAATTGACAAATTGGATCTATGTCCAACGGATTACACCTAGCAAAAAAAAGTATTTTGTTTTGGTTCGACCTGTTGTTACATATAACATAACGGATGGCCCCAATTTAGCAGCAATTTTCCCTACTGATATCTTGCAGGAAAGTGATAATGTGCAATTTCGAGTTGTCAATTATATCCTTTCTGGAAAAGTCAATCAAAATAGAGGAATTTCGGATACAAGTATTCAATTAGTTCGGACTTGTTTAGTATTGAATTGGGAACAAGATAAAAAAAACTCTTCTAACGAAGAAGCCCGTGCTTCTTTTGTTGAAATAAGAACAAACGATTTGATTCGGCATTTCTTAAGAATCGATTTGGCAAAATCTCCTATTTCGTATATCGGAAAAAGAAAAGATTCCGCAGTTTCAGGATTGCTCTGGGATAATCGATCAGATTGCACCCACAGTAATCCGTTTTATTCCATTTATTCCAAGGCAAAGATTCAACAATTCCTTAACCCACCAAATCAAGGAACTATGCATACGCTGTTGAATAGAAATAAGCAATTCCAATCATTGATAATTTTGTTATCATCCAAGTGTTCTCGAATGAGCCCATCCAACCGAGTAAACTATCATAATGTAATAAAAGAATCCATTCAAAAAGATTTACTAATTGAAATTCGGGAGTCATTCGGACCTTTAGGATCGTCTCCTTCAATTGATAATTTTTATTTATTTTACCGTTTAAAAACTCATAATCAGATCTTGTTAACAAATTGTTTCCAACTTGACAATTTAAAACAGACTTTTCAAGCAATTAAATATTATTCAATAGATGAGAGCGGTAGAATTTATACTACTGATCCAGGCAGTAACATTTTTTTCAATTCATTCCATTTGAATTGGTATTTTATCCGTCACAGTTGTTGCGAAGAGACCTCCCCAATAATAAGTCTTGGACAGTTTATTTGTCAAAATGTGTGTATAGACAAAAACGGACCGCACCAAAAATCCGGTCAAGTTATATTTGTTCAAGGGGATTCTGTAATAATACGATCAGCTAAGCCTTATTTGGCTACCCCGGGAGCAACTGTTCATGGCCATTATGGGGAAATTTTTTATGAAGGAGACACATTGGTTACATTTATATATGAAAAATCGAGATCCGGTGATATAACGCAGGGTCTTCCAAAAGTGGAACAGGTGTTAGAAGTACGTTCGATTGATTCAATATCGATAAATCTCGAAAAGAGGATTGAAGGTTGGAACGAGTGTATAACAAGAATTCTTGGCATTCCTTGGGGATTCTTGGTTGGTGCTGAGCTAACTATAGTGCAAAGTCGTATCTCTTTGGTTAATAAGATCCAAAAGGTTTATCGATCCCAGGGGGTGCAGATTCATAATAGGCATGTAGAGATTGTTGTACGTCAAATAACATCAAAAGTATTGGTTTCAGAAGACGGAATGTCAAACGTTTTTTCACCCGGAGAACTAATTGGATTGTTGCGAGCGGAACGAGTGGGACGAGCTTTGGAAGAAACGATTTGTTACCGAGCCATCTTATTGGGAATAACAAGAGCATCTCTCAATACTCAAAGCTTCATATCGGAAGCGAGTTTTCAAGAAACTGCTCGAGTTTTAGCAAAAGCAGCTCTACGGGGGCGTATCGATTGGTTGAAAGGTTTGAAAGAAAACGTTGTTTTGGGGGGGATGATACCTGGCGGGACCGGATTCAAAGGATTCGTGCATCCTTCAAAACAATATAATCCTTTGGAAACAAAAAAAAAGAATCGATTTGATGGAGAAATGAGAGACATTTTATTTTACCACAGAAAATTGTTTGATTATCCCCCTTCAAAGGATTTCCACGATACATCAGAATAACCATTTATCGGATTTCATGATTGCTAAGAAAGGATTCATCCCTTTTCTTTGATTTGGTGCAGTCATTAGATTTAATAATAAAAAGAGAAATGTCTCGAAAAGAATAGAATTGCTTGGGTCGTGGCTCTACGTCCAATTTATAGGGTAGAGTAGAAGGTTCCATCGGAACAACCTTTTATTTGAGTTCAGGGTTGCTCGTCTCTTAAAAAAAGGGGGTGTGGGGAGAAATGACAAGAAGATATTGGAACATCAATTTAGAACAGATGATGGGGGCAGGGGTTCATTTTGGTCATGGTACTCGGAAATGGAATCCTAAAATGGGACCGTATATCTCCGCAAAGCGTAAGGGTATTCATATTACAAATCTAACTCGAACTGCTCGTTTTTTATCAGAAGCTTGTGATTTGGTTTTTGAGGCAGCAAGTAGAGGAAAACAATTCTTAATTGTTGGTACCAAAAATAAAGCAGCTGATTCAGTAGCCTGGGCTGCAATACGGGCTCGGTGTCATTATGTTAATAAAAAATGGCTCGGCGGTATGTTAACGAATTGGTCTACTACAGAAATGAGACTTCATACGTTTAGGGACTTGAGAATGGAACAAAAAACAGGAAGACTTAGCCGTCTTCCAAAAAGAGATGCAGCCGTGTTCAAAAGACAATTATTTCGTTTGCAAACATATCTGGGCGGGATTAAATATATGACAGGTTTACCCGATATTGTAATCATCGTCGATCAGCACGAAGAATATACAGCTCTACGAGAATGTATCGCTTTAGGAATTCCAACAATTTGTTTAATTGATACAAATTGTGACCCTAATCTAGCAGATATCTCGATTCCTGCGAATGATGATGCTATATCTTCAATCCGATTAATTCTTAACAAATTAGTATTCGCAATATGTGAAGGACATTTTAGCTATATAAGAAATCCTTGATTAATAATATGATAAATAACCTACTTCGAAACTCTCATATATTTTTAAGTTGATTGCTATTTCTGGATTTTTAAAAACAAACTAAATAAGAGTAACCGGTATATTATGTGATTAGTTACTATTCAAAATAGTAATCTTAGTTGGTATTCAAAATATCAGATTCAAGTAGGCAAAGAGATGGTTGAATCAAAAAAAATTAAGGGTCAATTTTTTTAATTTTAGGGGGTAATATGAATTTTCTAGTAAACACACTAACACTAAAAGGCTTGTACGATGTATCGGGTGTGGAGGTAGGCCAACATTTCTATTGGCAAATAGGCAGTTTCCAAGTCCACGGCCAAGTACTTATGACTTCTTGGGTTGTAATTGCTATCTTATTAAGTTCGGCTACTATAGCTGTTCGCAACCCACAAACCATTCCGAGTGGGAGTCAAAATTTCTTCGAATATGTTCTTGAATTTATTCGAGATGTTAGTAAAACTCAAATTGGAGAAGAATATGGTCCGTGGGTTCCTTTTATTGGAACTATGTTTCTATTCATTTTTGTTTCTAATTGGTCAGGAGCTCTTTTACCTTGGAAAGTCATACAATTACCTCATGGAGAGTTAGCTGCACCCACGAATGATATAAATACTACCGTTGCTTTGGCTTTACTCACGTCAGTGGCATATTTCTATGCGGGTCTTACAAAAAAAGGATTGGGGTATTTCGGTAAGTATATTCAACCAACTCCAATCCTTTTACCGATTAACATCTTAGAAGATTTCACAAAACCTTTATCGCTTAGTTTTCGACTTTTCGGGAATATCTTAGCTGATGAATTAGTCGTTGTTGTTCTTGTTTCTTTAGTCCCTTCGGTGGTTCCTATACCTGTTATGTTCCTTGGATTATTTACTAGTGGTATTCAAGCTCTTATTTTTGCAACCCTAGCCGCGGCTTATATAGGGGAATCCATGGAAGGCCATCATTGAAACAGTCTTGTTGTTTTTTTCAAAACAATAAATAACAGCAGTCATTTGGTTCAAGATAATTTATTTAAGGAATATACAACTACGTCATATACGATAGAAAGGAATAGCAAAACCAAAAAAAGTACGATATTAGATAGTAGGATATTAGAGAGTTGCAAAAAAAGGGAAAGAGACAAAAATGCTCTTTTTCCTAAAGTTATCTTCCGTCCACTTACTAGCATACCCCCCTCAACGAATATTCTATTTATACCCCATTATTCTATATAATAATAATATTTGTATGAGATGATTTGGACTAATCAATTTGTGTAGTTAGATTAGATCCGTTTTGAATCGAAGATAAACACTTGGTTTACGTTATGGAAGAAAGACATGTATATGTGATATTACATATTGCTGGGTATATATGAATTAAAGATAGATTCCTTTGACCTACTCCTCCTATTTTCAGCAATAGAATAGAAGTCCTTTCCTTTCCGTTTACTTGTTACTGTGAATTGAATAAAAAAACCGATAAACGGAAGAGCTAAAGTTGTAGTAGGGATTTCAAAAGACTCTTCCGATAGAAACTCAAAAGGAGATATCGAAGTAGTTTTGATGATTCACTAATACTATTATTTCATCTAGAAGTTCTCAGTTACTTCTATTGGATTGGATGAATCCTACGACGTAATAATTAAGTCATAATTGGTTGGGTAGTTGTATCATTAACTATTTCTTTTTTTGGTACGAGGAACTTATCATGAATCCACTTATTTCTGCCGCTTCTGTTATTGCTGCTGGGTTGGCTGTAGGACTTGCTTCTATTGGACCGGGGGTTGGTCAAGGGACTGCTGCGGGCCAAGCTGTAGAGGGTATCGCGAGACAGCCTGAGGCGGAGGGCAAAATACGAGGTACTCTATTACTTAGTCTAGCTTTTATGGAAGCTTTAACAATTTATGGACTCGTTGTAGCATTGGCCCTTTTGTTTGCGAATCCCTTTGTTTAATATTATTTAATTATTTAATATTAGAAATATAAAATATATATTTATTGCCTTGGATTTGTCGTTTGATTTTTCAAATTATATCAAGATTTCGTTCGTAGAATTATGTCGTTGTTGACAAAAGAAAATAATCTACGGGAGGGTTGGATTTGCGGATGAGGAATTAGTATCCCGCCTCGCTTTCATCCTTCCCGTTCCTACTCCAAGAGAAACTAAGTATTGAAACAAGGGGATAGTTCACATAAATAAAATCCATTTCACAATTTCCCAATAGTAACAGAACAAAAAGGGACTAAATAAAAAAGAGGTGCGAAGTGATACAAAAATAACTCTAGTCAATTTTTGAGTCGATCTAGTTAGTCTATCCATACGAGGAGATGATATGAAAAATGTAACCGACTCTTTCCTTTCTTGGGGCTACTGGCCATCCGCCGGGAGTTTCGGGTTTAATACCGATATTTTATCAACAAATCTAATAAATCTAAGTGTAGTGCTTGGTGTATTGATCTTTTTTGGAAAGGGAGTGTGTGCGAGTTGTTTATTTCAGAAATCGTCGGGATACAACCAGCTGTACCCTTTTCGTTCTAACTAGGAAATAAAAGAAAGGTGCACGATTGCGCGAATTACTTCGGACTAAATATAAATAATTTATGTTTTATGGAAGAAACATAGCATTTCGTGATTCAATTCATTGGTAAAACCTATCTTGATTCTCTAGCAACCAATAACGCAGGACCCTTAATATAATATGGTTAAAACAAACTCTTTGAAGTCTAGATGCAGCGTGGTACTCTTTCTACCAATATGTTAATAAAGAGATGGTTCAAACTGAATATTTTATCGATGGATAACACTCATATTGATAAATGATAAAACGATTTGAACGACTTATTTGTAACTTATTGTAAAAGAGGGCAAAATGCCCCTTTTTTTATTCAATGCTGAAGCGACGACCTATGCGTTATGTATAAGTTATAAGTAATAAAAATTTTTTGCATTTTCAGAAACAAAAGAAACAACTTTGTTGATAATTACATATTTTTTGTCAAAAGAGTCCTCTAAATCTTTTTATCTGATGCTAGTTTATATATTTTTTTTGAATATGAACGAAAAAAAAGAGGGGACAGGCTCATTACATTATATAAAAATATATGGGAATTTTTTCTAAGTAAT